CTCATTATATGATTATATAAGGAAGACGGTAGGTTATAGAGAATAACGAATGGATAAAGAATCAAAAATTGAATGGGATTCTTGATTGGATCAGGAATCCAATTTTTTTTTATTCTGTATGGATAAAAGATCTTCCTATGTTATACTATTCCATTCTCGACGATGAATAGATTTGATAGCTCAGATATTGTTATTCATGATATTGATTCGATTCAATATCATCGGGATGTATTCCTCCCATTAAATTTACAGGAGAAAGGTTTAGAATCTCTATGGGATTAGATCCCGAGTTATTATATTATGAAGTAAAAAAACGATGAAATTATGGAAGTAAATATTCTCGCATTTATTGCTACTGCACTGTTCATTCTAGTTCCTACTGCTTTTTTACTTATCATTTACGTAAAAACGGTCAGTCAAAATGATTAATTTGAATCAAGCTTGACTTCTTAGTTCTTATCAATAATGGAAGAAATGAAAGGGATTCAAACTCCACGTCTTAAATGAAATGAGCGGATTCAAATCAGCAGTATACGAGATCTGATAGTATGGTAGAAAGAAATATAGGAATCTTTCTACCACACTATCGATTATTATATAAAATGAGAAGGTTGGACTGTATAAAGATATATATATAGGTTTAATATAATATAATATGGATCACGCCATAATATGTATATTGATATATGTACATATAACTCATCATATATGTGTAATATATATTAGCACCCCAATCGAGTTCTTTGCTACATCCATGCTACATCCATTTGATTTGTACCGATTTCGATCAATACAATACGATATAATCGAATGCCCACTTTGACTCTTATGTCTTACGGTTCTAATTACTCGTTTTATTTTATTATATATTTATAGTTAATTTATTTCCAATATGGATCCCGGGATCCGCCGAAACAATCAAATCAACGGAAGAAGGTATGGTATGGGCGTAGAATAGATTATATAATATAAAAGAAATCTAGTCATCTTTTTTTTAGCATTCCAACAAGGAGTCATTTATTTAGCCATTGACAGGTGATTCAAGGAATTCCGTGGGAAATTCAATTCTTCATATTTGTAAAAAGAGTAGTAGATACCACCTATTTATAACGCGTGAACCATGATATTAAGCGAGTCGATAAAACAGAAATAACATTTCTAGGAGTCTATAAAGGTAAATGCACAATATGTGAATCGCCCACCGCAATATTATGCGTAGTACTTCGTTGGACAAACGCTATATCGATGTTTCCATCGGTATATCGGTATAAAGTACGTATCTACATAATAACAGATAGACTTCCTCTTCGAACAGTAAAGCGGGAAACAAATAAAAAGGGGGGTTGGTTGCTCCTCATTGTAATATCCATATATCATTCTGTTAAAGTTCATCTAAATAGAATATTTTTATTTTAGGACGAATTCGGTTGGAAAAAATTTTGATTTCATATCATGTGTATTCCTTTTACTTTCAAAATACAAACATCGGAATAATTGAAATATTTGTTTGATTGAAAGGTTATTCTTCATCTATTACATTACTTTACTGGATTCCAGTAGAATTTTTCTATGAAGATATTTTTCTTGAAAAACGCTTTGCAGAACGATCTATGAAACCATTAATACAGTTTGATTACTCAACTCAATTAAATTAGTAATGATCCTAGAGTCCACTTCTTCCCCATACTACGAGTGAAAGGGAAAATGTAAAGACTACCATTAAAGCAGCCCAAGCAAGACTTACTATATCCATGTGAATTCTGTCTCCTATCTCTATGAATATGAAGAAACTCTTCCATTATTGATCACTAATAATAATGTAATCAATGGCACAGAGTCAAAAAGGGATTTTGAACGAAGGCTATTGATGAACCAACCCAATAACTCCACCCATAACAAGTTCGGATATGATTTGTGGGAGAATTTGGAAGCATTAAGTACAAGCAAGATAGACAGTTACTTTCTTGTAATTATCAAGGGAGGGCGATTAATGGAACATGCAGGAATAGTAAGACCTATTGTTTCTTTTGTTACCCTTCATAATAAAACAGCATAACAATATACAATCAAGATAAATCACTATCTATCACATATCTCTATTTACCGTTTGATCTAATCCTTACGGCCTCCCGAGTGTTGTTGTGAAATACTTGGGAGACCCTCTATTATATTAATAATCTATTTTGCTTAGGTGTTACCGAAAATAAAGAAGTTTTATTTTTCAACCCCAACCCTTAGTCTTTTTTTTCCTCCAGCTTCTTAAAATCAAAATAAAGCAAGTTTCGGAAGTTCGAGTCCTTTTCCTCTGCTTATGCTAGGCAAGGATTCGGCGACTTTTATTATATCAGCAAGCAAAGGGATTTCGAGTTTTTTCTTGATCAGACGACACCCAGATTTGAACTGGGGAAAAAGGATTTGCAGTCCCCCGCCTTACCACTCGGCCATGCCGCCAAAACGATAAAAATAGATGGAAATATTCCTGGTGGGTTATTACTTAATA